TCGACGTTGATTCATCATTTTTATTTAACGTCTCTAATTCAAAACCGAACGTGAAACTTTTGTTTCATTCGGCTCCTTTACGGAAGAAATTTCGAGATGGGAAAAAATTTGACCCATAACATCTATGTCAGCCTTTTTGTTTTGTATGAATAGGTTTTTTAAACACCTTGCTTTTTAGATGATCCCTCTAGAAGAGCAGTTTTATAACAATCTATGTTTTTTCTAGTTACTTCGTTCTCTATTTCTATTTAAGAGAATCTTTAGGAAAAGAATAAAATTTCCGTCGAGCTAAAAAAAATATGTTGATGTCTCTAGTAAACTAAAATAATCGTTTAATAGCTATTTTGCTTCAATCTCTACTATAAAAAAAATGGAAGATTTAGTTACGATTAGAAATATACTTTCTATATCTTTCTCCATAGATGCTTTACTCATACTCAAAAAACTCGGATTATTGATCCAATTTCAAAAACTTATGTTTCATAATTTTAGAACTCAATTTTTCAATTTAGAATTGATTCTTCTTGTATACAAATTACGATAATGTATATTATACCACAAATCATTCGTTTAGAGGTATAAAGGATTCCCTTTAAGTAAGAAATAAAGTTTTTGATCGGGATTTGAATCAAATGGGGGATCCCTTAACTATAAAGGGGTCCAAGGAACGAATCGCACTTTTACCACTAAACTATACCCGCTACAATACAATTATTGTATCTTTTGTCGAACAAAGCAATCAGACATAATTAAGAAAAGAGGGGTGTAATATTCTAATAATTAGAATATTGACATGGTTCATTAGAGGATCTCCTAACAAAATGAATTTTGAAAGACGGGGTTTTAATTACATTTTTGGATTTTTTTTGCTGAAGGTGTTTTTTGGCAGATATAGATATCTATATCTATCTAGATATAGATATCTATTATTTTGGTTTTATATCATAGGAATCAATCCGTGTATTTTTTATTTCTGTTTGATCGTCTTTTAATTACAAGTATTTTTTTTCTTTTTCGTTTTCAAATAAAATACATTCAAATAAATCATTGTTATTCAATATTCCTGGGAATTCAAAGAGCCCGGCCAGTACCTAGTCGGGCTCTTTGACTGTAGAAAAAGAAAAACTAAAAAATAGAATATAAAAATAGAATAATATATCCAAATTTATAGAATATATCCAAATTTATAGAATATAATAATATATAGAAAAAAATAGAAAAAAGAGATAAGATAAAAAATAAGATAATAAAGAAGTCTCTTTTTTTTTTAAGTTCCATTTTTTGTTCTTCTTGTTTATGTTATATCACATAAACAAAGTAATTCTACTTTTTCAATTGGGGAGAGATGGCTGAGTGGACTAAAGCGTCGGATTGCTAATCCGTTGTACAAATTTTTGTACCGAGGGTTCGAATCCCTCTCTTTCCGTTTCCGTTTATGTTTTGGTATTTTTTTCGGAACGTCTTTGTTTGTTTTACTTGTTTGTTTGATTTTTTATTTACTAGTTAAAGATAAAGATGTAAAGTAGATAAAATTCTGAAAATATTTGAAAATCCAGCACAAGCAAGAAAAACACAGAATCCTTTTTTTTTATTATTCTTCACGTCCTGGGTTACGTCCTGGATCGTTAGATAAGAATCCGAAGATGAAAAGAGAAACGAAGAATATCACTACCGTGTAAACAAATAGTTTTAGAGTAAGCATTATAAAATCTCCAAGATAATTAAAAAACGACAAAGAAAGAGAATAGATTCTCTTATATTACACATTTTGTTTCTTTTAATAAATACTAAGTTTCTAAAAAATGAAGTGATTCTGAGGATATATATACTTATATATAAGTATATATGCGAGTATATATGCGTTTCGGAAATGGATTGGATTTGTAGTAAGAGTCGAGCCTGGATTATTATTTATCAAAAATTCCGATTATCAAAAATACTCTTTCATATCTGCAATCTAGGTATGATATTGGTGGTGGGTTCCAATCGAATAATAGGATTAGGATTTCTCAATTAAAAATGTAGATGATGAGATGGTCCGTATTTTTTGGTATATACCAAAAAATTTTAATATTGAAATTGAGAATTCACACTGTAAGACTTATCTGATCTTATAAATTGTGAAAATGTTCGAATTTTAGTTTTCTAAGAAATTCTTAATTTTTTTTAAGACATTACTCAAATTAAAGATCTCATCGAAAACTTACAGCAGCTTGCCAAACAAAAGCCAAGAGAAAAAAAAGTAAAGGTATTACTGGCATAATATCTACAATTGGATTCAAGAAAGCGTAGGCTTCGGGCAATTTCGCCGAGAAAAAATTACTTGAATAAAGTACGGAGTGAATACAAATACAGACCAAACTAAAGATATTAAGCATAACAAACATTTTGTTCTTTAAGAAAATAAAATTTATTTTTTTTTATTAGAATTTTCATTTTTTTTGTATTTTTTTGTATTATATATATATTAATAAAAATACAATAAATAAAAAAGAAAATAAATGAATATTCATTTATGAATAAAACTAAAAAAAAAAGAATCAAATAAGATAAGACCTTCCAAAATCCTTCTTTGATTTGAACTTATCCAGTTGAAAATCTTTTGATTCTGAAATCCAAAATAGAAGAAATCATACTTCTATACAATATCTTAATTGAATTTTATGTAATGATCAATAAATTGAGTTTTATGCTATATATAGATAGATATACGCATATCAAAACCCTAACAACAAATTTTTCGATAGAAATTTTTGAACTGGAATTGACGAAAAACCAATATCAATAATATTGTTTATTAGTATCAAATCGAAAATGGGGCGTAGCCAAGCGGTAAGGCAACGGGTTTTGGTCCCGCTATTCGGAGGTTCGAATCCTTCCGTCCCAGATGATATCCATTCATGATCTATATCATATTTGAATACAAATTTTATATCAGGATAAATCTTATCCCCCCCCCCCCCCTTTTTTTTTAATTATTCGTCTCTAATTTAAATCGACTTGCTGTCTAAAATGTAAATTTAAAAACAAGTCGAGTTTTTTCCTTTCTTTTAAATGTAATCATTGTAGATAAATGTAATCATTTTAGATAACTATATATTGTGGATAACTATATACCTATATAACTATAGATATAATAGATATAATTTTTTTTTTCAAAAAATTCCCAATTTTTCTACTTTACAAATTTGAAAAATAGAGTAGAAAATTTATTGATACAATATTGAGTTAATTTTCATTTTTTTACGTCTTTATTTAAAAAAAGGGTTTTCGTTATTATAGAAGAAAAACCGAGACGTAAAAAGGATCGATTATTATGTATCGATTGAATCAATGACTATTCACGATTCCATATAATTGAATCAATTACATACTGGATCCAAGCTAAAGGAATGTTATGGTAAAACTTCGTTTGAAACGATGTGGTAAAAAGCAACGTGCGACTTGAAAGACTTGATTAGATTAGCTGTGGATTCTTACATCCGCCATTTTTTTTCTAGTATATAGAAATCAATATGCTCTTGGCTCGACATCATTTGTTCTGTTCCACTAGAACTTATTGTTTTGGGGGAGGGAAGGGGGTTGATGATGTAAATAGTACATGATGGAGCTCGAGTTTTTCATTTCTCAGGGGCAAGTATCTAAGGTTAGTGAAAATTAATAAGTTAGAACAACTTCGTAAGTAAATTTTGGATAGAAAAATAGAAAGGATCCAATATGAGAAAGGTTCAAAAAAATTGTTGGAATTAGTAAAACTATTTAGATCAAAAGTTTATCCGCGGGAATTCACTTTTTGTATGATTGTTTCAGAGAAATCTAAATGGTATGTTGCTGCCATTTTTGAAAAGATTTAAGATTCTCGAAGTAATGTCTAAACCCAATGATTCAAATAAAAGCTAAAAGATCATGGAACAAGTAAATACCATTTTCAAATTGTCTCATCCATTCGATTCGAAAAAAAAAATAAAAAAAAAAGATTCTAAAGAAACGAAACACGGACAAGAAAAGGGGGTAGAGACCACTCAATAAATGAAATAGCTAAATAGCTAAAGGCTTTGTTTTCGTTTTAGTTATTTGAGAATTATCCAATTTGAGTTATGGGGTTACAAATATGAGGAGTTGTTTTTTTTCTTTTTCATAAAGAAAAATACGAAAGAAAAATACTTAAGTCATAGTTTAATTGATTTGATGATTTTATTGATTTATTTGACATCATAATTTTATACATATATATAATTTTTTATTTCCTCGAGCCGTACGAGGATAAAACTTCTTATACGTTTCTAGGGGGGGCATTATTCATCTATATCTATCCCAATGAGCCGTTTATCGAATCGTTGCAATCGATGTTCGATCCCGAAGAGAGGGGCGAGATCTTCGGAAAGTGGGTTATTATGATCCAATAAAGAATCAAACTTATTTAAATATTCCTGTTATTCTATATTTCCTTGAACAAGGCGCTCAACCTACAGGAACTGTTCAGGATATTTCAAAAAAGGCAGGTGTTTTTATGGAACTTAGCTCGAATCAACAAACGAAATTCAATTAATGAAATAAAAAAAAAGAGGGGTAGAGGGGTGTGGATGACTTGTATATAGATTTAAAAAACTCTTTTTTTTATCTTTTATCCCCCCGCTCTTTTGTTATATTCATACCTAATCTTTTCTTTCTTGTTGTTTATATCGAATGTAAATCAAAACAAAATGCAAAAATGGATAGAGATAAAAGATAGAATATAGGAAAAAGAAAAAGAATAGTTACTAAGTGAAGTAAGTAATTGGACTTAGAAATACATTACCCCCAATGAGGTGATTTTTTTAATTATAAAAAAGAATTCATTTAATCTTTTTTATTTTATTATTTTATTATCATTTTGAATACCGACCCGCTCTTTATTATTATCAGTTACGAATCCTAGTTATTTGATTTATATACTTTTTTTGATAGTAAAGAATGAGATAGAATATTCAAAATGGAATATTTATTTTATTTGATTTTTCATCCAATGACTATACATCTATTATATATTTTTTTTAATAGAGGAAAAAACTCTATGGAAAAATGTTGGTTCAATTCTATGTTGTTTTATAGGAAGTTAGAATACAGGTGTGAATTTAGTAAATCAATGGATAGTCTTGATCCTATTGAAAATACTTGTGTAAGTGAAGACCCCAAAATTTTAACTAATATGGATAAAAAAGTTCATAGTTGGAATGATAGTGACAATGCTAGTTACAGTTATTTGGATTATTTAGTAAGTGTAAGTAACATCCAGAATTTCCTATCTTATAAAAATTTTATACTTAGGGATAATAAGAGGAAAAATTATTCCATATTTTTAAATATTGAAAATCAAACTTTGGATATTGGCAATGATCATTCTTTTTTAAGTGAACAGGAATGTTTTTTTTCTAGCTATCTGAATAATGTTTCTAAAAATGATGACGATCATTACATGTATGATACTAAATTTAGTTGGAATAATAAGATTAATAGTTGCATTGATAGTTATCTTCATTCTCAAATCTGTATTGATAGTTTCATTTTAGGTGATAGTGACAAATACAATGACAGTTTTTTTTATAGTTACATTTTTGGTAAGGGCAGAAATAGTAGTGAAAGTGAGAATTTTAGTTCTAGTATAATAACTAGGATGAATGATACAAATGATAAAAATTCTACGATAGGTGAAAGTTCTAATAATCTCAATGAAAGTCAAAAATATAAGAATATTTGGATTGAATGCGAAAATTGTTATGAATTAAATTATAAAAAATATTTTAAATGCAAAATTTCTGTTTGTGAACACTGTGGATATCATTTGAAAATGAGCAGTTCTGATAGAATCGAACTTTCGATTGATCCGGGTACTTGGAATCCTATGGATGAAGACATGGTTTCTCAGGATCCCATTGAATTTCATTCAGAAGAGGAACCTTATAAAGATCGTATTGATTCTTATCAAAGAAAAACGGGATTAACTGAGGCTGTTCAAACAGGTACAGGTCAACTAAATGGTATTCCTGTAGCAATTGGAGTTATGGATTTTCAGTTTATGGGGGGTAGTATGGGATCCACAGTAGGTGAGAAAATAACCCGTTTGATAGAATATGCTACCAATCAACTTTTACCTCTTATTCTGGTATGTGCGTCTGGAGGGGCGCGTATGCAAGAAGGAAGTTTGAGCTTGATGCAAATGGCTAAAATCTCTTCTGCTTTATATGATTATCAAACAAATAAAAAGTTATTCTATGTATCGATACTTACATCTCCTACTACTGGCGGGGTGACAGCTAGTTTTGGCATGTTGGGGGATATCATTATTGCCGAACCAAATGCTTATATTGCATTTGCGGGTAAAAGAGTAATTGAACAAACATTGAAAAAGGCAGTACCCGAAGGTTCACAAGAAGCTGAATATTTATTCCATAAGGGCTTATTCGATTCAATCGTACCACGTTCTCTTTTAAAGAGAGTTCTGAGTGAGTTATTTCAATTTCATAATTTCTTTTCTTTGACTGAAAAATAATCATTTTTCAGTCAAAGAAAAGAAATTATGAAAAAAAAAATAAAAAATCAAAACATACAGGATCAAAGTATTAAAAGAATAAGAAAAGGGTGTATTATGATACATATGTTTGTTTCTTTTAGAAATGGAAGTTGAAATGAAATAAATCCATTTATTTAGTTCAACATATATAGCTAATTATATAATATGTCCATATCTATCTATATCTATCTATATATAGATAGATATTTTGGCTTAGCTATAATCACTAAAATTCCTATATACTTAGTATAACCATATAGGAATTCTAGTGATTATATACTATCTTTATAACAATATAAATAAGAAGAAAAATAGAAAATAACAATAATATTTATTTTATAAGGTACAAATAGTAAATCGAGGTACCCGTTTTATGATAAACTTTCCTTCCATTTTTGTTCCTTTAGTGGGCCTAGTTTTTCCGGCAATTGCAATGGCTTCTTTATTTCTTTATGTTCAAAAAAACAAGATTTTTTAGATACGGTAAGTAGGGACAAATCTCAGATACTTTTTTAGATCTGGAAGCAATTCGATGAATTTCTCCTAAAGGTTTACATTAAAATAGTGCCAAGTTACTTTAGAAACAAAGAAAGCGAAAGTTTAGTTTAGTTTTAATAAGAATTTGGAATTCAATACAAATTTAAATAGATTATGAATATATTACTGAGATTAGACCATCTACTCGTCTATCCCGTAACGGAGTCTCGAAAAATAAGCAATTTCTTTTGGGCTTTTATCATTTTGTTAGGTTCATTGGGGTTGTTATTGGTTGCAATTTCCAGTTATATTGGTATGGATTTGTTCATTTTTTCTGAGGAAATTTGCGATTTTCCATTTATTCCACAAGGGGCCGCGCTGTCTTTCTATGGAATGACGGGTCTCTTTATTAGTTTGTATTTGTGGTGCATTATTTTTTGGGATGTAGGTAGTGGTTATGATATCTTCGATAAAAAAAAGAGAAAAGTTTGTTTTTTTCGTTGGGGATTTCCTGGAAAAAATCGTCGTATTATTCTCGAAGTACCTATGAAAGAGATTCAATCCATCAGAATAATAACAGGAGTTATAGAAGGGGGTATTTTTACTCGTACCCTTACTTATGAGAGTCTTGTTTATATGGAAACCATAGAACAGGGGTTTATTCCCTTGACTCGTATTGAAGATAATTTGATTCCACCACAAATTGCACATAAAGCTGCTGAATTATCTATGTTTTTGGGTGTACCACTTTTGTACTGACGAGAATTGGACTTAACTATAAATAAAATTGCACAAAAAGCTTCAGAATTGTCCTTATTTATTTCGTGTACCGATTGAAATATTTTGAAAAAAAAAAGAATCTTTTTTTTTTCAAAATATTTCGATTTGTATAGATGGGACGTTCTTTGGTTTCGAAATCAGACTATTATATTCATAACCCGAAGTGCTCTTTCGTGTATTCATGAAAAGTAATAATTTTCTCTTCAAATCTTAGCAATAGATATCCTTTCAAAAACAATATTTTTTCTTCATTTGAATTGACAGTGAATTCTTTCGATTTCTTGTTCTATTTATGTATTCTTTATAAATAAAATAAGGCAAGGACTAGCTCCCGAATTGCAAGTAAAAAATGAGAGAATATATCTATAACTTGTAATCGAACTTATGCTTGATAGAAATTCTTAAAATATAGAGTTGACGAATGAGATGACGTTGAGTTCATTAAAGACGAAAAGCAAAATGACAAAAAAGAAAACATTCATTCCTCTTCTATATCTTACATCCATAGTCTTTTTGCCCTGGTGTATATCGTTCACATTTAAGAAAAGTATTGAATCTTGGTTTATTAATTGGTGGAATACTAGGCAATCCGAAATTTTCTTGAATGAGATTCACGAAAATAGCATTCTAAAAAAATTCATTGAATTTGAGGAACTGTTTTTTTTAGATGAAATGTTAAAGGAATGTCCGGAAACACATTTACAAAACCTTCGTACCGGAATCTATAAAGAAACAATCCAATTAATCAAAATGCACAACGAAGATCGTATCAATACGATTTTGAACTTCTCGACAAATATAATATGTTTCTTTATTCTAAGTGGTTATTCCATTCTTGGTAATCAAGAACTTGTTCTTATTAACTCTTGGGTTCGAGAATTTATATATAATTTAAGTGACACAATAAAAGCTTTTTCTATTCTTCTATTAACTGATTTATGTATAGGATTCCATTCAACCCATGGTTGGGAACTAATGATTGGTTTCGTCTATAAAGATTTTGGATTTGCTCAAAATGATCAAATAATATCAGGTCTTGTTTCCACTTTTCCAGTTATTTTAGATACAATTTTAAAATATTTTATTTTCCGTTATTTAAATCGCGTATCTCCATCACTTGTAGTAATTTATCATTCAATGAATGACTGACTGGAAAAACGATCCACCTATCCAATTTTAATTTAAAGTTTTTTTTAGATAACTTTTCTTTTTTTTTCCTTCTTTTTAACCCCCTTAAATAAAAAAGGGGTTCCTCATCTTGGATAGGAAACTATGTGAGTGACCTACCTAATCTTATTGTAGAAATTTTCAGGATCAATGATTAGACCATGCAAACTAGAAATGATTTTTCTTGGATAAAGGAAGAGATTACTCGATCCATTTCCATATCGATCATGATATATATAATAATTCGAACACCCATTTCAAATGCATATCCCATTTTTGCACAGCAGGGTTATGAAAATCCGCGAGAAGCAACCGGTCGTATTGTCTGTGCCAATTGCCATTTAGCTAATAAGCCCGTAGATATTGAGGTTCCACAAGCGGTACTTCCGGATACTGTATTCGAAGCAGTTGTTCGAATTCCTTATGATATGCAAGTGAAACAAGTTCTTGCTAATGGTAAAAAGGGGGCTTTGAATGTGGGGGCTGTTCTTATTTTACCGGAAGGCTTTGAATTGGCACCCCCAGATCGTATTTCGCCTGAGATTAAAGAAAAAATAGGTAATCTGTCTTTTCAAAACTACCGCCCTACAAAAAAAAATATTATTGTGGTAGGCCCCGTTCCTGGTCAGAAATATAATGAAATCACCTTTCCTATACTTTCGCCGGATCCCACTACTAAGAGAGATGTTCATTTCTTAAAATATCCCATATACGTAGGCGGGAACAGGGGAAGGGGTCAGATTTATCTCGACGGGAGCAAGAGTAATAATAATGTGTATAATGCTACAGCAGCTGGTATGGTAAAAAAAATCATACGGAAAGAAAAAGGGGGATACGAAATAACTATAGTGGATGCATTGGATGGACGTGAAGTGATTGATATTATACCTCCAGGACCAGAACTTCTTGTTTCAGAAGGTGAATCTATCAAACTGGATCAGCCATTAACAAGTAATCCTAATGTGGGTGGATTTGGTCAGGGGGATGCAGAAATAGTACTTCAAGATCCGTTACGTGTCCAAGGTC